TTGACTAGCTATATTGAAGCGGGTAAGAAAAGGGGTGTTGAAATTGTTCCGCCAGCTCATTTGAGTGTATAAGTTGCGATCGTGGCGCGCATAAAACGATGGTATCGTTTACATTATATAGTCGATCGGTTTCGCATCCTTTTAGGAAAGGTGTAGATTACAGAAGATGAAAAGTTGGGCTGGGAATAGAGGGTTGCTCGGAGATCTTTTACTGTCGACGGAGTGAATCAGTGTTAAAGCAGGGGATGTTTTAATTGCGTTGTTGGTCGATTTAAACGTATGGGTTGCGATCGTGGCGCGCATAAAACGATGGTATCGTTTACATTATATAGTCGATCGGTTTCGCATCCTTTTAGGAAAGGTGTAGATTACAGAAGATGAAAAGTTGGGCTGGGAATAGAGGGTTGCTCGGAGATCTTTTACTGTCGACGGAGTGAATCAGTGTTAAAGCAGGGGATGTTTTAATTGCGTTGTTGGTCGATTTAAACGTATGGGTTGCGATCGTGGCGCGCATAAAACGATGGTATCGTTTACATTATATAGTCGATCGGTTTCGCATCCTTTTAGGAAAGGTGTAGATTACAGAAGATGAAAAGTTGGGCTGGGAATAGAGGGTTGCTCGGAGATCTTTTACTGTCGACGGAGTGAATCAGTGTTAAAGCAGGGGATGTTTTAATTGCGTTGTTGGTCGATTTAAACGTATGGGTTGCGATCGTGGCGCGCATAAAACGATGGTATCGTTTACATTATATAGTCGATCGGTTTCGCATCCTTTTAGGAAAGGTGTAGATTACAGAAGATGAAAAGTTGGGCTGGGAATAGAGGGTTGCTCGGAGATCTTTTACTGTCGACGGAGTGAATCAGTGTTAAAGCAGGGGATGTTTTAATTGCGTTGTTGGTCGATTTAAACGTATGGGTTGCGATCGTGGCGCGCATAAAACGATGGTATCGTTTACATTATATAGTCGATCGAGGCGGGAGATAATTTGCATTCGCTGGTGGGGTAAAAAATCGTGTTGGGAAGAGTGGGGATTGCAGGAGATGCAGCGGTAGATGCGAAACAGAGGGTTGGTTGGGGTTTCTTCATCATTGGCGAAGGGTATGAGTATTATGCGGGGGGGGCGGTCGATTATTACGTGTTTGGGGAAATTTTATTCAGGTTTTGTCGACCCAGCGGGGGTCGAGATTGAAGGAGGGGGAGGGTTAAAGTGGTAGCTGGGGGGTGGGTAGTTTTAGTTTTGGTGGTATCTGTTCTGCCAAGATAATTCTGTTTGTTCGAGGTTTCCTGTGTTCCGGGGGGTTGGCAGGATGAGTTATTTCTCGGGGGAACAGGGGGGTAGGGGGGTTGAACAAATACCCCCCCCAGGGGGTATTACAGAAGAAACCGGGGGATGTAAATCATATATTATGCACATGATAAAATAATATGCAATGCTTATGTTATGTCTTTCTAACACGATACATTATGCGGCCCGGGCCTAGGAATTGTACCACCTTAAATCCAGGATTCTGTATGCACTGTGAAATGTCAAACGAAAGGGAAAAAAAAAAAAGGAAACCCTAGGCCCTTTAGAAAGCGTGCCTGGCATGGTGGGTTATTCGAGAGTTGTACGACACCATTAACTTATGTTTGACAAAGTTCAGCTCCGCATTGAGGAGCAGTCGAGAAATGGCCCTGAAATAGGAACCAGATGCAGTAATTTTATCATTGAGTGCTACCCCCACAGGTGCTAGCACCTGAACTTCAGGAGATTGAGTACCTATAGGAATCACTTTTGGTGGTTTCTTACTACATTAAGTATTTCTCATTGTTAATGGGTTGGGTAGATAATATGAGTGTGGTGATTTCGAGACGTGTTGATTATTCAAGGAAACTTCTCTATTTCAGTAATTTGAGTCTTCATGACATGGGTTATGTCTCTGTTCGTATTATGGTGGTGTATGAGGGCTTTACTCCAAGATATGTTGATAATACATATAAATATATTAATATACTACGAAAAATGTGCGAAAAAACCAAAAATTTTATGGGTAGATGCAAGAAATGCATTGGTACATAGCAAAGTGGGCACCAAAATGGGGTGGGGTCCGATTTTGGTGCCGTGTTCGATCGTTGGTGCCGTGTTCGATCGTTGGTGCCGTGTTCGATCGTTGGTGCCGTGTTCGATCGTTGGTGCCGTTATCAGAGGGTAGTTAAATTAAGAATTTTAGCTTTGGGAGCTAACGGTGGGAGTTAAAATCTCCTCTCTCTGAGCACTAGGGAGGAATCTAACCTCCGGCCTCCGGATTACAAGACCGGCGCTCTGTGGGCTGAGCTACTAGGGCAGGCTCATTTAAGGGCTTTATTTTCTACTCATCCTGCAAGGGGGGAAAGGATAAGAAGAAGAAAAAAATAAAGAAATGATGCTACTTGGCCGATGATGATGAAGGGATGTTCTACCGGTATGCCCCCGATTCATGTAAGGATGATCACATTAGCGACGAATGTTCAAAATAGAAGTTGGGTTAGGGGTCGGAACGTTAGGCCTCGTTGTTTAGAGGTGTGAAGAAAGGGGACTAGTATGAGGACTAGGATGGAGGCTAAGAGGGCCAGGACTCCTCCTAGTTTGTTCGGGATAGATCGAAGAATAGCGTAGGCGAATAAGAAGTATCATTCTGGTTTGATGTGAGGAGGGGTGACAAGGGGGTTGGCGGGGGTGAAGTTGTCTGGGTCTCCTAGAAGGTTGGGGGAGAAGAGAGCAAGGGAAGTGAGGGCGACTATTATGATGATGAAGCCGAGCAGGTCCTTGTAGGAGAAGTAAGGGTGGAAGGTAATCTTGTCTGCGTCTGAGTTAAGGCCTGCGGGGTTATTTGAACCGGTTTCGTGAAGGAAGAGCAGGTGAATTACTGTTATGGCTGCAATGACAAATGGGAAGAGGAAGTGAAAGGCAAAAAATCGGGTGAGGGTTGCGTTGTCCACGGAGAACCCGCCTCAGATTCATTGTACTAAGGTGTTTCCGACGTATGGGACGGCTGAGAGGAGGTTGGTGATGACGGTTGCGCCTCAAAATGACATTTGGCCTCAAGGTAAGACGTAGCCTACAAAGGCTGTCAACATTACTAGTAGAAGAAGGACTACTCCAACGTTTCATGTCTCTTTGTACAGGTAGGAGCCGTAATATAGGCCGCGCGCGATATGTATATAGATACAGATAAAGAAAAATGAAGCGCCGTTGGCATGTATATTTCGAATTAATCAGCCATAGTTCACATCACGGCAGATGTGTGTGACGGATGAGAAAGCTGTGGCAATATCAGAAGTGTAGTGTATGGCTAGAAATAAGCCTGTGAGAATTTGTGTGGCTAGGCATAGTCCTAAGAGGGAGCCGAAGTTTCATCAAGCTGAGATGTTGGAGGGGGCTGGAAGGTCGACTAAGGCGTCGTTAGCAATTTTTAAAAGGGGGTGGGTCTTTCGGAGGGCCATTAGGGTTCTTGTAGTTGAGTAACAACGGTGGTTTTTCAAGTCATTGGTCCTGGTTAAAGTCCGGGCAGGAACTATGGCCTATCTTATATTTTTGTTTTTGTTTGGTTTGGTGATTGGGTTAGTTGCTGTTGCCTCTAATCCGTCACCTTACTTTGCGGCGCTAGGTTTGGTGTTGGCAGCTGGGTTTGGTTGTGGGCTGCTAGTAGTGCAGGGGGGGTCTTTTTTGTCGCTGGTGCTGTTCTTAATTTACTTGGGCGGGATATTAGTGGTATTTGCGTATTCGGCAGCCCTGGCTGCTGAGCCTTTTCCTGCATCTTGAGGGGATCGAGGTGTGTTGGGCTATGTTTTGCTTTACTCAGTGGGGGTTGTGTCGGCCGTAGTGTGGTTTGGTGACGGATGATATGGCGTTACTTGAGTGGCGGTAGATGAGTTTAAAGATTTCGTGGTGTTGCGGGGGGATGTAGGGGGTGTTGCCTTGATATATTCGTCGGGCGGGAGTTTACTTGTGGTAAGTGCTTGAGTTTTATTGTTAGCACTATTTGTTGTTCTCGAGCTAACTCGGGGGTTAAGTCGGGGGGCCCTTCGGGCGGTTTAATAGAAGGTAATAAGGGTTGTTAGTGAAAGGGTGAGGAGGAATAGCGTGAGGTAGGTTTTGATCAGGCCCTGTTGGATATTGCTTGTGGAAGAAGCGAGGGGGGTATTGATAGAGGAGATAGCTTTAGGGCCTGTTTTTTCTAGTCAGGTTTGGTCCACCATTTGGCTAGCGATGGTTTGACCCAGGGTCAGGTTGATTTTAGGGGCAAAGCGGTGGATGATTGCGGGGAAGTAGCCGAGTATGTTGGAGAAGTTATGAGCTGGAAGCCAGGGTGTGGGCTTAAATTGCTTGCTTGTTAAAGATGCGAGTTCTAAGGCTGTGAGTAGTCCGATGATGGTAACGAGGAGGGCGGATAGTTTGAGGAGGGGGGGTATGGTTATTACAGGGGTTTTTAGTGGGAGGAAGTTGGAGGTGAGGAGGAGGCCTGCGAGGATGCTTCCTCAGGCTAGGCGTTTGATCGGGTTAATTACTATTGGGTTGTTTTCGTTGATGGGTGAGAGGGGTGAGAATCGGGGGTGTCCTATTGACACAAAGAAGATGACTCGGAGGCTGTAGATCGCTGTAAAAGAGGTGGCTAGAAGGGTTAGGGTGAGGGCTCAGGCGTTTAGGTATGATGTGTTTAGGGCTTCAATAATAGCATCTTTAGAGAAGAAGCCGGCTAGAAAGGGGGTACCTGTTAGTGCGAGGCTTCCGATAGTGAAGCAGGAGGAGGTGAAGGGGGCAAGGTGGTGGAGTCCGCCCATTTTGCGGATGTCCTGCTCATCATTGAGGCTGTGAATAATTGATCCTGAGCAGAGGAAGAGTATTGCTTTAAAGAAGGCGTGAGTGCAGATGTGTAAGAATGCCAGTTGGGGTTGGTTAAGGCCGATGGTGACTATTATAAGCCCTAGTTGGCTGGATGTGGAGAAGGCTACGATTTTTTTGATGTCGTTTTGGGTTAGGGCGCAGGTGGCTGTGAAGAGTGTGGTTAGGGCGCCTAAGCATAGGCAGGTTGTGAGGGCTATCGGGTTGTCTTGCATGAGGGGGCTAAGCCGGATTAAAAGAAAGATCCCCGCTACGACTATTGTACTTGAGTGCAGGAGGGCTGATACAGGGGTGGGGCCTTCTATTGCTGAGGGGAGTCATGGGTGAAGGCCGAATTGGGCGGACTTGCCGGTGGCTGCTAAGATTAGGCCCATTAGGGGTAGTGTTAGGTCTTGTTGTTTGGAGGTGGCAAAGATCTGTTGAATTTCCCATGAATTTAGGTTTGTAGCCAGTCATGCTATAGTTAGAATAAGGCCAATATCACCTACTCGGTTGTAGAGGACTGCCTGAAGAGCGGCTGTGTTGGCGTCTGCTCGTCCGAACCATCAGCCAATTAGGAGAAAGGATATGATTCCTACGCCTTCTCATCCAATAAAGAGTTGGAACATGTTATTGGCTGTAACTAGGATGATTATGGCTACAAGAAATAGAAGGAGGTATTTGAAGAAGCGGTTTATATTAGGGTCGGTATGTATGTACCAGGAGGCAAATTCTAGGATGGATCAGGTGACGTAGAGGGCGATAGGTGTGAAGATAATTGAGTAGTGGTCAAATTTAAAACTGAGGTTGATATCGAAGGTTAAGGTGTTTATTCAGCTTCAGTTAGTAACGATTGCCTCGGCTCCCTCATTTAAGAAAATACAGAGGGGGAGGAGACTAACAAAGAATGCTGTCTTGACAGCGGTGGCAACATGGGAGAGGGCTCAGCCTTCTGGGCGGGGGGAGGGGTTCAGGGTTACAAATAGGGGGTAGGTTAACAGAGCGAAGATTAAAAGAAGGGAGGAGCTTATCGTCAGGGAGGTTAGGTGCATAGCTTCTACTTGGATTTGCACCAAGAGTCTCTGGTTCCTAAGACCAGCGGATCAGCTGTTTTCCTTTAGAAGCCCGAATGAGCCGTGGGGTCAAACCACGGGGACAACAGATTAGCAGTCGTTGTTGCCGTATCGGGCCTCTTTCGGTAAACAAGGGGAGTTTAACCCCTATTTTCAGAATCACAATCTAATGTTTTTTTAAACTATGTTTACAGAAGCATCAGCCTCAGACCAGGTCGGGTTTTAAGATAAGAAGGATGAGGGGTATAAGGTGGAGGGAGATAAGGAGGTGTTCGCGAGTATGCGATGGTTCAAGGGCAAGAACGTGTTGGGGGGTTGGGCCTCGTTGCGTTATCAGAAAGAGGTATAAGGAGTAGCCGGCGGTGATTAAAGTTCCGGCACCGGTTAAGATAAGAGATCAGTATGACCAGTTGAAAAGGGATGAGATAATTATTAACTCGCCTATTAAGTTGGGGAGGGGTGGGAGGGCAAGGTTTGCCAGGCTGGCGAGAAATCATCAGGTTGCTATAAGAGGAAGGATTATCTGAAGCCCTCGTGCAAGTAGCATGGTTCGGCTGTGAGTTCGTTCGTAGCTGGTGTTAGCCAGGCAGAAGAGAGCGGAGGATGCTAGTCCGTGGGCAATTATGAGGATAAGGGCGCCGGTAAACCCTCAGGGGGTTTGAATTAGGATTCCGCCTGCAACCAGGCCTATGTGGCTTACGGAGGAGTAAGCGATTAGGGACTTTAAGTCCGTTTGACGGAGGCAAATGGAGCCGGTTATGATAATGCCTCAGAGGGCAAGGATGATGAAGGGATAGGCTAGTTCTTTTGAGAGGGGGTCTAAAATCAGTATTATTCGTATCATGCCGTAGCCTCCCAGTTTAAGGAGGACAGCGGCAAGGACTATCGAGCCGGCTACAGGTGCTTCGACGTGCGCTTTGGGTAGTCAGAGGTGGACCCCGTAGAGAGGCATTTTGACTAGAAATGCTAATAAGCAGGCGGATCACCATAGCTTATCCCCCCAGGTTGAGAGGTTTAAGGGGTTAGAATATTGAAGGGTGAGCATAGAAAGCGTTCCTGTGTCGTTTTGGAGTAGGAGGAGGGCTACCAGGAGAGGTAACGAGCCTGCCAGGGTATAGAAAAGAAAGTATGTGCCAGCGTTTAGTCGTTCTGTCTGATTGCCTCAGCGTGTAATGATAAAGAGTGTTGGAACAAGGGTGGCTTCGAATATGACGTAGAACAGGATAATTTCGGTGGCCCCAAATGCTATAATTAGGAAGACTTGAAGAGAGGTTAACAGGGAGAGGTATGTTCGTTGGCGGTTGGCTGGTTCTGTTGTAATGTGGTTGCGGCTTGCAAGAATTATTAGTGGGAGGAGTCAGCATGTTAAAACAAGGAGGGGGGTGGAAAGTGGGTCTGTTCCGAGGTACAGGTTAAGAGCAGTTCAGCCAGCTTCTGTTGAGTTTTTAAACCAAGAGAGGCTAGCTAAGGCGATGAGTAGACTTTGGGTGAGGGCGGTGGTTCAGAGTCATTCTTTACGAGCAAGTCAGATTGTTGGGAACAGTATGAGTGTGGGGAGAAGGATTTTTAGCATTGTAGGAGATTCAGGCTTTGGAGGTGATCGGTGCCGTGTGTTCGTGCTGTTGCGACTAAAAGTGCAAGGCCAGCGCTTGCCTCGCAGGCAGAGAAAGCAAGGAGAAGCATAGGTGCTGCGGAGTAACTGGTGGTTTCTAGTTGGAGGGTTCAGAGGGCGAGGGCAATGAAGAGGGAGAGTATTATACCCTCGAGGCATAGGAGAGCGGAGAGGAGATGGGTTCGGTGAAATGCAAGCCCCATAAGGCCTAGAAGAAAAGCTGATGAAAAGGCGAAGTGTGTTGGGGTCATAAGGCAATTGTGGAATTAAACCACGATCTTTTGAGCCGAAATCAAATGTCTTGTCTTGGACTAATTGCCTACTCGGCCCATTCTAGGCCTCCTTGTGATCATTCATAGGCGAGGCCGAGGGTGAGGAGGGCTAAGACGGTTGTTGCTCAGTAGAATGTGTTGGTTGGGGCTGAGAGCTGGTCCCCCCAAGGGAGGGGGAGGAGAAGGGCGATTTCTAAGTCAAAGAGAAGGAACAGGATGGCGACTAGAAAGAATCGTATAGAGAAGGGGAGGCGTGCTGATCCGAGGGGGTCGAAGCCGCATTCATAGGGCGATAGCTTTTCAGTGTCCGGGTTAATCTGGGGGAGCCAGAAGGAGACAAGGGCTAGGACAGAAGACAGGGTTAGGGCGATAAGAAGAACTGTAGAGACTAAGTTCATTATCTCTCCCTGGGTTTTAACCAGGGCTGGGTGATTGGAAGTCACAGATACTGGCAGTTATACTAGAGAGATTATGAGCCTCATCAGTAGATAGAGATGTAAAGGAAAAGTCAGACCACGTCCACGAAATGTCAGTACCATGCGGCTGCTTCAAAGCCAAAGTGATGTTCGGATGTGAAGTGGTATTGAATTTGTCGTAATAGGCAGATAGCTAGGAAAGTTGATCCAATAATTACATGGAGGCCGTGGAAGCCGGTTGCAACGAAGAATGTTGAGCCGTAGACGCCGTCGGCAATTGTAAAGGGGGCTTCGTAGTATTCTATACCTTGTAAAAAGGTAAAATAGAAACCCAGCAGAATGGTCAGGGCCAATGATTGAATGGCTTGTTTTCGTTCCCCTTCCATGATGCTGTGATGGGCTCATGTTACAGTCACACCAGAGGCAAGGAGGACGGCAGTATTAAGAAGGGGGACTTCAAAGGGGTCCAGGGCGATAATACCGGCGGGTGGTCAGCATCCGCCCAGCTCAGGGGTTGGGGCAAGGCTGGAGTGATAGAAGGCTCAGAAAAAGCCTAGGAAGAAAAATACTTCAGAGGTAATAAATAAGACCATGCCGTAGCGCAGGCCTTTTTGGACAGGGGGTGTGTGGTGACCTTGGAATGTGCCTTCTCGGACAATGTCTCGTCACCACTGGTATATGGTTAGAAGCAGGAGTATGGTTCCCAGTGTTATTAGGGTTGTTGTGTTGTAGTGGAATCAGGTTGCCAGACCGGAAGTTATTAGGAGAGCTGCGATTGCCCCTGTGAGCGGTCAGGGGCTGGGGTCTACTATGTGGTATGCGTGAGCTTGGTGAGCCATTACACGTTTTCTTGTAGGTAGAGGCTAAGAAGTAGGACGAAGACGTAGGCTTGAATTATTGCCACAGCTACTTCTAGGAGGGTTAGGAGGAAGAGAACAACCCCTGTGAGAATTGCTACTGCAGGCATGAGGGGCATAAGAACAAAAGCAGCAGTTGCAATTAGCTGTATAAGAAGGTGGCCGGCGGTAAGATTAGCTGTAAGTCGGACGCCGAGGGCCAGTGGTCGGATAAAAAGGCTAATGGTTTCGATGACGATAAGGATTGGGATAAGGGGGGTGGGTGTCCCTTCAGGGAGGAGATGTGCAAGGGCGTGGGTTGGCTCGTTACGGAGACCAATCAGTACTGTGGCAAGTCACAGGGGGACTGCTAAGCCCAGGTTTAGGGAGAGCTGGGTTGTGGGTGTGTAAGTATAAGGCAGGAGGCCCAGCATATTAAGTGTCATGAGGTAGAGCATTAGGGAAGCCAATAGGGTTGCTCATTTGTGCCCCCCTAGATTTAGCGGGAGGAGAAGCTGTTGGGTAAAGCGGTTAATAAACCAGCTTTGGAGGGTTAAGAGGCGACTGTTACATCACCGAGAAGTGGGGAGAGGGAAAAGGGCCCAGGGAAGGGTCATTGCGAGGACAATAAGGGGTATACCCAGAAGCGTAGGGCTTATAAACTGGTCGAAGAAGTTTAGTATCATGGTCAGGATCAGGGGGCTTGTACAGGTTTTTCAACGTTTTGGGCTGCGGGGTCATATGGGAAGACGTGGTTGACCACTTTAGGAGGAATTACAATCAGGAATACTATTCACGAGAAGACTAAGATTGCGAATCATGGGCTTGGGTTTAATTGGGGCATGACCACTATGGGCGGTTGGGAGCCGCCACTCTTCAGCTTAAAAGGCTAACGCTGTTCCCCTAAATTTAGCTTCATAGTGAGGCGTCTTCAAGTATTAAAGAGGATCATGTTTCAAAGTGTTCTAGGGGAACTGCCTCAACAACGATGGGTATGAAGCTGTGATTTGCCCCGCAAATTTCAGAGCATTGTCCGTAGAACACCCCTGGGCGGGAGGTGATAAAAGCTGTTTGATTTAGGCGCCCTGGAACTGCGTCCATTTTTACTCCGAGGGCTGGAACCGCTCATGAGTGGAGCACGTCTTCGGCTGAGACTAAGACTCGAATAGGGGATTCGACGGGGATTACCATTCGGTGGTCGGCTTCTAGAAGGCGGAATTGGCCAGGGATGAGGTCTTGTGTGGGGACCATGTAGGAGTCGAATCCGAGGTCTTCGTAGTCGGTGTACTCGTAGCTTCAGTATCACTGGTGGCCCATAGCTTTGATTGTTAGGTGGGGGTCACTAATTTCGTCTATTAGGTAGAGAATGCGAAGTGAAGGGAGGGCGATTAAGATGAGGATGACCGCTGGGAGGATTGTTCAGATGATTTCAATCTCTTGGGAGTCTAGGATGTACTTGTCAGTGAGGGTTGTAGAAACTATTGCTACGAGGATATAGAGGACAAAAGTGCTAATCAGGAGGACAATTATTAGCGCGTGGTCGTGGAAGTGAAGTAGCTCTTCTATTACGGGGGAGGCTGCGTCTTGGAAGCCGAGTTGTGAGGGGTGTGCCATTAAGTTCGGGACACGCAGGGGTTTAACCTGCGATTCTGTCTTGACAAGGCAGTGTAATGGTCTTTTTACTAGTGTTCCATTAAGAAAGTGGCAGAGTGGTTATGCAAATGGCTTGAAACCATTTAATGGGGGTTCGATCCCCTCCTTTCTCGTTAGAAAGCTTTTACCTGCACGAAGGCTGGCTCTTCGAATGTATGGTAGGGTGGTGGGCAGCCGTGTAGTCATTCAACGTTTGTTGAAGTTATGTCTACGTGCTCTACCTCACGTTTGGCGGCGAATGCTTCTCAGATGATGAACAGGAATATGATAACGGCAACGAGGGAGACTATGGATCCAATGGAGGAGACTGTGTTTCATAGGGCATAGGCGTCGGGGTAGTCAGAGTACCGTCGAGGTATTCCTGCGAGCCCTAGGAAGTGCTGAGGGAAGAAAGTGATGTTGACTCCGACAAATATCACCCCAAAGTGTACTTTGGTTCATGTGCTGTGAAGGGTGTACCCTGAGAAGAGGGGGAACCAGTGAACGAAGCCGGCCATGATTGCAAACACGGCGCCCATGGAGAGGACATAGTGGAAGTGGGCTACAACGTAGTATGTGTCGTGAAGAACAATATCTAGGGATGAGTTTGATAGGACAATGCCTGTTAAGCCGCCTACTGTGAAGAGGAAGATAAATCCAAGTGCTCAAAGCATGGGGGTGTCCCACTTAATTGTTCCGCCGTGGAGTGTGGCCAGTCAGCTAAATACTTTAACCCCCGTGGGGATTGCAATAATTATGGTAGCGGAGGTGAAGTATGCTCGTGTGTCAACGTCTATCCCGACTGTGAACATGTGGTGGGCTCACACGATAAATCCGAGGAGGCCGATAGCTATTATTGCCCAGACTATACCCATATAGCCAAAGGGCTCTTTTTTCCCTGAGTAGTACGCCACAATGTGTGAGATTATGCCGAATCCGGGGAGGATTAGGATGTACACCTCTGGGTGGCCGAAGAATCAGAACAGGTGTTGGTAGAGAATAGGGTCGCCGCCTCCTGCCGGATCAAAGAAGGTTGTATTTAAGTTCCGGTCTGTAAGCAGTATTGTGATCCCTGCGGCTAGGACGGGGAGGGATAGGAGGAGAAGGACGGCGGTAATTAGGACGGCTCAGACGAAAAGGGGGGTTTGATATTGGGTGATGGCGGGGGGTTTTATGTTAATAATTGTGGTAATAAAGTTAATAGCTCCTAAAATAGAGGAGATCCCGGCTAGGTGAAGGGAGAAAATAGTCAGATCTACAGAAGCCCCCGCATGGGCGAGATTGCTGGCCAGAGGGGGGTAAACGGTTCAGCCGGTGCCGGCCCCTGCTTCAACTGCAGAAGAGGCTAACAGCAGCAGGAAGGAAGGGGGGAGCAGTCAGAAGCTCATATTATTTATTCGCGGGAAGGCTATGTCAGGGGCTCCAATCATTAGCGGGATTAGTCAGTTTCCGAAACCGCCGATCATAACAGGCATGACCATGAAGAAAATTATTACGAAAGCATGGGCTGTAACGATAACATTATAAATCTGGTCATCGCCCAAGAGGGCCCCTGGTTGGCTCAGCTCAGCCCGAATTAACAGGCTAAGGGCCGTCCCCACTATTCCGGCCCAGGCGCCGAATAGCAGATACAGGGTTCCGATGTCTTTGTGGTTTGTAGAGAAGAATCAGCGTGTGATAGTCACAGGTAGGGTGGCTGAGTTAGGCGGTGGATTGTAGCTCCACAGACAGAGGTTCAAGCCCTCTTCTTACCAAGTCTCGCAGTTTTAGGAACGTCAGATTGCAAATCTGGAGGAGCAGCGTCACACCCGCCGAGACTTTCCCCCGCTCCCCCGCCCTAGCGGGGGAAAGTAGAGAGATGCTCGCTGGTTAGGGCGCTTAGCTGTTAACTAAGATTTTGTAGGATCGAGGCCTTCCTCTCTAGAGAGGCCTTAGCTTAATGAAAGTGTCTGTTTTGCATACAGGAGATGTGGGATAAAGTCCCGCAGGTCTTATAGGGGCTGAGAGGTTTTCACTCTCGCTTAGGGCTTTGAAGGCCCTTGGTCTTGGTCTAGCCTAAGCCCCTAGGTTAAGGTGTCAGTACGGTGAGAGCTGTGGGGGTGAGGGGCAGGAGTGAGAGGGATAGTATTATTATTAGGGATAAGAGAAGGCCCCGTCGGGGGGTAAAGAGCCGTCAGGGGGCTGGGGCGGAGGTTGAGTTAGGTGCTATAGTTAGCGCGATAGCATAGCATAGCCGAAGGTAAAAGTAAAGGCTTAGTAGGGCAGCTAGGGCTGCAAGGGTGGCGATTAGAAGGAAGTTTTGTTTTGTCAGTTCTTGGAGGATTAGTCACTTAGGCATGAATCCTGTAAGTGGCGGAAGCCCTCCGAGGGAGAGTAGGGAGAGGGGGACGAGGGCTGTTAAGGCTGGGGCCTTGGCTCACGAGGTTGCTAGTGCATTAATGCTTTTTACGTTGTTGGTTTTAAACGTCAGGAATGTTGCAGCTGTCATGATGATGTATACAAGGAGGGCGAGAAGAGTCAGAGTAGGGGCGAATTGTATAATTAAGATTATTCATCCGAGGTGAGCGATGGATGAGTATGCTAGTACTTTGCGAAGTTGGGTTTGGTTTAGTCCGCCTCAGCCGCCTACTAAGATGGAGAGGAAGCCGAGTAATATGAGCAGAGAGGGGTTGGCGGAGGATATTTGTAGGATTAGGGCGAAGGGTGCGAGCTTCTGTCATGTAGAGAGGATTAGGCCAGTGGTGAGGTCTAGGCCTTGAAGGACCTCAGGTAGTCAGAAGTGAGCAGGGGCGAGGCCGATTTTAAGAGCTAAGGCTAGGATAGCGATAGTGTTCGCCAGGGGGTGGGTGAGATTTTGGATGTCTCACTCCCCAGTTATTCAGGCGTTGGTGGTGCTTGCGAATAGAAGGAGCGCAGCGGCTGTTGCTTGGGTTAGAAAGTATTTTGTAGTAGCCTCCACTGCGCGCGGGTGATGGTGTTGGGCTATGAGGGGGAGGATGGCCAAGGTATTGATTTCAAGGCCTATTCAAGCTAGTAGCCAGTGGGAGCTGGCGAATGTGATGGTTGTCCCGAGGCCGAGGCTAGATAAAAGGATGCAGAGAACGTAAGGGTTCATCAACAGGAATAGGGCATTAACCTACATTGCTGGGTAATGAGCCCAGAAGCTTAATTAGCTGACCCTGTTAAGTCTTGGGTTTAGCACGAAGGGGACTTTAACCCCTATTGCTGAGGAATAGGCTCAGGAGCTTTATTAGCTGATCGTACATAGGAAGTGGTGTAATGGGAGCACTAAGAGTTTTGATCTCTTGGGTTTGGGTTCGAGTCCCTTCTTTCTAAGGAACCGGGGGGACTTGAACCCCCGTAGGTCACTCTATCAAAGTGGCCCTTAACATTCAGGCACAGTTCCGGTTTAGAGTTGAGGGGGGAGACTTGCGAGGGCAATTGGGAGGGCGAGGTGTCAGATGACCAGGGCTAGGGTAATAGGCAGGAAGTTTTTTCAGACAAGGTGCATGAGCTGGTCGTAACGAAATCGAGGATAAGAGGCTCGAACCCATAGGAATACAACCGAGAGAAGAGCGGCCTTAGTTATAAGGTTAATGGCTGTAAGTTCAGGGAAGGCGGGGATGTGGGAGGCGCCTAAGAAGAGAATTGTAGAAAGGGTATTTATTAATAAAATATTACCGTACTCTGCCAAGAAGAAGAGGGCAAAGGGGCCTCCTGCGTACTCCACGTTAAAGCCTGAGACTAGTTCGGACTCCCCTTCAGTTAGATCAAAGGGGGCGCGGTTGGTTTCGGCGAGTGTTGAGATGTATCATATTGCGGCGAGGGGTCAGGCGGGGGTGACCAGTCAAATGCTTTCTTGGGCTGTGTTGAATGTTTGTAGAGTAAATCCTCCTGCAAGGAGGATTGTGCTTAGGAGGATGAGGCCTAGACTGACTTCGTAGGAAATGGTCTGGGCAACAGCCCGAAGGGCTCCGATTAGGGCGTATTTGGAGTTAGAGGCCCAACCGGATCCAAGGATGGAGTAGACGGCAAGGCTAGAGAGGGCAAGGACAAAAAGAATACCAAGGTTTAAGTCAGTAACAGGGTAAGGTATGGGCATAGGGGCTCAGAGGGTGAGTGCCAGAGTTAATGCTAGTATAGGGGTGGCTAAAAAAAGGAAGGGGGAGGCAGTAGAGGGGCGAACTGGCTCTTTGATAAAAAGTTTTACACCGTCAGCGATTGGCTGTAGGAGTCCGTAAGGGCCAACGATATTGGGGCCTTTACGGAGTTGCATGTAGCCTAAAACTTTTCGTTCCAGGAGCGTTAAAAAGGCAACTGCTAGGAGAACAGGGACGATATAAGTTAAGGGGTTGATGATGTAGATGGCGAGGGTGGTCATAGTCGGAGAGAGGGGTTTAACCTCTTATTGAGGCTTGAGGCCTAGATGGGGTAATTCCTCCGACCTGGTTTAGTCGACCAGTTGCGTTGATAGAATTATTTAGATTTGATTTTGCTAAAAAGTTTGGTGATAGCAGATCGGACGGTTGAAGGGAATTTTTTTATTGCAATACGTGCTTTGGGGGAGAAAAGCGAGATTAATGATAGGGCCAGAAGGATAACGGTAATACCGTTTATGGTCATCAGAATGTTAAAAAGGCGACCCGGGCTGATGTGGCTGTAGATTGCAGGATTAATGATGTTAAGTGGGTTCATTGGGTTGGTTAGTCTTTGTGGCCTAGTGCTTTACGGACTCGACGTGAGCTTAAAGCTAGGCGTGTGATGATGAGGAGCAGCAGGGTAGCTGCGTTTAAGATAAGTAGGTACTCGTTTATGATTCCATAGAAGGTATCTATGAGAAGTGAACTGGGGAGGGGCATTAGTCATTGGAAGGAGTTGAACCTCCTTAGAAAGGGCTTAGATCTTTCGCAATAGCCGGGCTCTGCCACAATGACGTATCTTGGTCTATGGTAGGGGTGTTTGTCCTTTTACCTATTTTAGTTGTTTTCTTTAAGTAAGGATGGGGCGTGTGGGGGATATGGGCCCTCTCTCCTCGGTCCTTTCGTACTAGGGAAGAGCAAGTCATAGATAGAAACTGACCTGGATTACTCCGGTCTGAACTCAGATCGCGTAGGACTATTAATCGTTGAACAAACGAACCCTTAATAGCGGCTGCACCATTAGGATGTCCTGATCCAACATCGAGGTCGTAAACCCCCTCGTCGATACGGGCTCTTGGAGGGGATTGCGCTGTTATCCCTAGGGTAACTTGGTTCGTTGATCGGCGGATGGGCCGGATCTTAGGGGTCAGAGATTCTGTTGCTTTGAGCGGTGTCTCTTGGTTATTAAAGGAGTGGCTTACAGTCCTCATGGGGGATTTTCTTTTCCCCACGGTCGCCCCAACCGAAAACATAAAACGGGATAGTGCCAAAAGGAGGATGCTCAGTTATTTTGAGTTGTCTTAGGTGGGCCGTAGTCGTTTAAAGCTCCATAGGGTCTTCTCGTCTTATGGAGGTATCCCCGCTTCTGCACGGAGAGATCAATTTCATTGACGGGACAAGGGAGACAGCTAAGCCCTCGTGATGCCATTCATACAGGTCCTCATTTAAAGGACAAGTGATTGCGCTACCTTTGCACGGTCAGAATACCGCGGCCGTTTAACTTTGGGTCACTGGGCAGGCGGGACCTCTTATTCTATTATTTGCAAGAGGCGATGTTTTTGGTAAACAGGCGAGGCTTGTGTTTGCCGAGTTCCTTCCTTATCTTTAGGTCTTTCCTGGTGTAGCACTCCTGTGTGGGGTTAACGGTTGTGTTGATAGGTGGTTTTCTTGTGGATTATATCATGTCTATTACCCTCTTGCTGGGTCCGTTAAACACCGGCGGGTGGTCCAATCCGGTGTACACTTATGCTGGGAGAGGATCGTGTCCTCTTATTACTCATTTAAGCATGGTCTCTTTCATGCGGGCATGAAGCGGCCTAGTGGGTTTAGGGGTGTAAGAATATAATGTCCGAATTTGAGGATTTAAAGGTTTGCATAAGCTTAAACGCTTTTTACGTAGGTGGCTGCTTTCAAGCCTACTATAGTAATTTCCTTTATTGGTTGTGATCTTTAGCCTCCTAAAAAAGTTGTGTCTTTGTTCAAAGAAGCTGGACCTTCTTTGACTAACTCTTCCGTTGACCCCGAGGCCTTGAGGTGCGTACTGCAGTTGGGGGGAGGGGTGATCGGAAGGCTGAACTTCTATTCATTTCCTAGGCAACCAGCTATAACTAGGCTCGGTAGGTTTGTCACCTCTACTCGGAGCTCTTCCCACTCTTTTGCCACAGAGACGGGTTGGCCCTTCTATAGGCTGTCTCGGAGTAGCTCGTCTAGTTTCGGGGTAAAGAACTAAAGGGCGCTTTGCTCTGGTGTACTAGCTTAATCATGATGCAAAAGGTACGAGGGCTAGGCTCTGCTTTTTTAGGCTTGATATAGTTGTTTCACTTCTTTTTCAGCTTTCCCTTGCGGTACTGTATCTGTTGCTCCTGGGGTTCTTTTTCCGTCGCCCGTACTTAAGGGGGAAAATGGTTTGTTTGTTCTTTTTTGTTGGTGAATATTTAATAGTGGGGTTTTCGTCTAGTTAGGTGGGCTAGCGGTTTAGCTTCAGGGCGACCCGATTTGCACGGGCGTTTTCTCAGTGTAAGGGAGAGGCTTTAGCTGTTGAGCTACGTCCTGTGTTTTACCAAGTGCACCTTCCGGTACACTTACCATGTTACGACTTGCCTCCCCTTCAGCTGAGAAGTAGTTAAGTAGCTGGGAAGTGGTAGTTTAGGGGAGAGTGACGGGCGGTGTGTGCGCGCTTCAGAGCCGTCTTCAGAAGAACTCTCGTTTTTTCTTCTTACTGCTAAATCCGCCTTTGAGTGTGAGTTTCATCACACGTTTCGTATTCTCTGACGCAAGAGAATGTAGCCCATTTCTTTCCGCCTCATGCGCTACACCTCGACCTGACGTTTAGGGCTGTACCTTATTAGCTTGCTATGGGGCCTTCAAAGGGCAAGCTTGCGACGGCGGTATATAAGCGGGATGGGGCCAGAGGTGGTGAGGTTGAACGGGGAGTATCGGTTCTAGAACAGGCTCCTCTAGGTGGGTCTAAAGCACCGCCAAGTCCTTTGGGTTTGAAGCTGGTGCTCGTAGTTCCCAGGCGGATAGAGGGTGTAGGGTTCTATCTAAGTTTACGGCTAGGCATAGTGGGGTATCTAATCCCAGTTTGTGTCTTAGCTGTGGTGGGTTCGGGAGGGGTATTAAAGTCACCTTCGTAGGGGGGTCTCCAATCTCCAGGGGGCGTATAACAGCCGGGGAGGTGTTTGACTTTAGTGGGTTTTATCCGTAACCACGCTTTACGCCGGTGTCTATCAGCTTGGGCCCCTCGTATAACCGCGGTGGCTGGCACGAGGTTGACCGGCCCTTTTAGCCTTAACTAAGTCAAGTTTTCACTTATTGCTTAATATTTGTCACTGCTGAGCTCCCTTGGGGGTGTGGCTTAGCAAGGCGTCTTGGGCTGCGGTTGCGTGCCTGATGCCGGCCCCTCGCCCCCGATTAGGGGGCTGAGGGCATTCTCACGGGGGTGCGGAGACTTGCATGTGTAAGTTTGGCTAGAGGTGATAGTAAAGCCAGGACCAAGCTTTTGTGCTTACGAGACTTTTTAGGGTCCATCTTAACATCTTCAGTGTTAAATTTTATTTAAACTACGTAAAC